ATGACTCGAAATCCATTTCATTTAGTTGAATTTAGACCCTGACCATTAACAGGATCCATAAGAGCTTTATTTTTAACAACAGGACTTTCCTCATGATTTCACAATTATGAAAATACCCTTATTTTTTTTGGTTTACTACTTATAATTTTAACCATAATTCAATGATGACGTGATATTATTCGAGAAAGTACATTTCAAGGCTTCCACACATCTAAAGTATATAATGGCCTTCGATGAGGTATAATACTCTTTATTATTTCAGAAGTATGTTTCTTTTTTGCTTTCTTTTGAGCCTATTTCCATAGTAGTTTAGCTCCTAATATAGATATTGGATCATGTTGACCTCCTATTTATATTTTTCCCCTTAATCCTTTCCAAATTCCCTTATTAAATACAGCAATCTTGTTAGCCTCCGGTGTATCCGTCACCTGAGCACACCATTCACTAATAAATAATGATTTAAAATCCGCAACTCACTCTATAATTATTACTATTTCCTTAGGGTTTTATTTTACAATCCTCCAAATATTAGAGTATATAGAAGCATCATTTTCTATTTCAGATAGAATTTATGGTTCAACTTTCTTTGTAGCAACAGGTTTTCACGGCTTACATGTAATTATTGGATCAACCTTCCTTCTAATATGTTTATTACGAATCTTAATAAATCATTTTTCCTCTTCACACCATTTTGGATTCGAAGCTGCGGCTTGATACTGACATTTTGTAGACGTAGTATGACTATTTTTATATACTTTTGTATATTGATGAGGTTCATAAAATAATTATTATTAACTTTATTAAGTGGCTGAAACCAAATAAGCACTAGACTTTTAATCTAGCTATGATTATATAATCCTTAATTGGTATTATATTTTATATAAGAAAATTTAACTTGCAATTAAAAAGTAATAACTAATTTATTTAATACCATTCAAGAAATGAATTTTCATATATGGTTTCGACCCATAATTAGGTAATATTTTTTTACCCTTGTTTCAGTGAAAAGCCAAAATAAGCGGCATTTAACTGTTAATTAAAAAACTGAAATATTTTATTTCTTCACTGGAGTATAGCGCCGGAATGAACGGATTATATTGATGTTATAAATTATAAGAAAAATTATCTTCTATACTTATGTATTCTTTTTCTCTATTTGCATTATTTCTTATTATCCTTAATGTTATTTTATTTATTATTAGATCATTAATTATATTTAAAAATAATATAAACCGTGAAAAAAATTCTCCTTTTGAATGTGGTTTTGACCCTTCATGATATACTCGATCTCCTTTTTCCATGCGTTTTTTTTTATTAGCAGTAATTTTTCTAATCTTTGACGTAGAAATCATTTTATTAATACCAATAATTATTAACCTCTTATTTTCACCCTCAACTATTTATTTATCATCCTCTATAACTTTCCTCATTATCCTAATTATTGGATTACTTCATGAATGAAATCAAGGATCCTTAAATTGAATATAAGAGTAATAATGTTATATAATAAAGCTGCTAACTTTATTATGAGCAATTCATAATTGTACTACTCTTTATGAACAATAAATTTTTCCCTGCCAATTTTATATTTATTATCATAATAATCATAGGTACAATTATATCTTTATCATCATCTCATTGGCTAATAATATGAATAGGCTTAGAATTAAATTTAATAGGAATTTTACCCCTAATAAATATTAAATCTAAAAATTTTGAAATCGAGAGATCTATAAAATATTTTATTATTCAATCAATAAGATCATCGTTATTTATTAGAAGATCAATCTTTATATATATATCTTCAATTTCTATATTCTCAATATTTAATAACTCTTTATTCTCCCCTATTATAATTATTTCTCTACTAATTAAATTGGGAAGAGCTCCTTTTCATTTCTGACTACCTTCTATATGTAAACAAATAAGATGACTAATATTATTTTTAATTTTAACATGACAAAAATTAGCACCATTATTTATATTGTCTTTCATTAACTTTAATTATATTATTATAATCCTATCAGCTTTCATAAGTTCTATCTTAGGTAGAATTCAAGCTATTAATCAATCTAGCCTACAATTAATTATAGTATATTCATCAATTTCTCATTTAGGATGAATATTACCGATCTGCTTTATCAATAATTTTCTAATATTCAATTATCTACTAATTTATACAATTATTATTCTCCCTATATTTATTACATTTTCTATAAAATCAACCTTTTTCACATACTCATTAACAGAACAAAATATATATATAAATAAAGAAAACATCTTCACCATAATATTAATTTTATCCCTTGCAGGTATTCCCCCTACATTAGGATTTCTATCAAAACTAATAGTTCTCAACTCACTATTAAATATAAATATGATTTTATTATCTTTATTATTATTTATTGGAACCCTTATTAGACTATATTTTTATCTAAATTTAATAATACTACTAATAATCAAATCATTCTTTATATTTAAAACAAATAAAATAATAACAAATATAAAATCAATTATATGTTTTAATATATTAGGAACAATTATTTTTATCCCAATATTACTATATGCGATGAATATTCTCAACAAATCATAAAGATATTGGTACACTATACTTCATTTTTGGAATTTGATCAGGACTTTTAGGTACCTCCTTAAGTTTAATAATTCGAACAGAACTAGGACAACCAGGATCCCTCCTAAATGATGATCAATTATATAATGTAATTGTTACAGCTCACGCATTTGTTATAATTTTTTTCCTTGTTATACCAGTTATAATCGGAGGATTTGGAAACTGATTAGTTCCTTTAATACTAGGAGCACCAGATATAGCATTCCCACGAATAAATAATATAAGCTTCTGACTCTTACCTCCTTCTCTTACTCTTCTCCTTTCATCTGCAGCAGTTGAAAGAGGCGCAGGTACCGGATGAACCGTTTACCCGCCTCTTTCAAGAAATTTAGCTCATATAGGACCTTCTGTTGATCTAGCCATTTTCTCACTTCACTTAGCAGGTATTTCATCAATCCTTGGAGCCATCAACTTTATTACAACTATTATTAATATACGATGAGAAGGTATATTAATAGAACGACTTCCACTATTTGTATGATCTGTATTTATTACCGCAATTTTACTATTACTATCATTACCAGTACTCGCTGGAGCAATTACTATACTTTTAACTGACCGAAATTTTAATACTACATTTTTTGATCCTAGTGGAGGAGGAGATCCAATTCTATATCAACATTTATTTTGATTCTTTGGTCACCCAGAAGTATATATTCTAATTTTACCAGGATTTGGTATAATTTCACATATTGTTTCCCATTATTCTTTAAAAAAAGAAACTTTCGGAAGACTCGGTATAATCTACGCAATATTATCAATTGGACTCTTAGGATTTATTGTTTGAGCACACCATATATTTACAGTTGGTATAGATGTAGACACACGAGCATATTTTACAGCCGCCACAATAATTATTGCAATTCCCACAGGAATTAAAGTATTTAGTTGATTAGCTACTATCTATGGTTCCCCTATCAAATACACTCCCCCCATGTTATGATCATTAGGATTTATTTTTCTATTTACTACTGGAGGACTAACTGGTATTGTTCTATCTAATTCATCACTAGATATTATACTCCATGATACATACTATGTAGTTGCACATTTCCATTATGTATTATCTATAGGAGCTGTTTTTGCCTTATTTGCAGGATTCACCCACTGATATCCTCTAATTACAGGCCTATCCTTAAATCAACAATATACCAAATCCCATTTCTACATAATATTCATTGGAGTAAATATTACTTTCTTTCCACAACACTTTTTAGGATTAGCAGGTATACCACGACGATATTCAGATTATCCTGACTCCTACACCAAATGAAATATAGTCTCATCTATAGGATCACTTTTATCACTAACTTCCATTATATTTTTCATATTTATTGTATGAGAAAGATTAATTTCCCAACGAACTATTATTTGATCAAACCACTTAAATACATCTTTAGAATGAGACAACCGTCTTCCAGTCGATTTTCATAATCAAATAGAAACTGGAGCCTTATTTATTTAATTTAAAATAATATGACCCAATGAGGACAATTAGGATTTCAAGATGCAAATTCACCCCTTATAGAACAACTTATTTTTTTCCATGATCACTCTATATTTATTCTAATTATCATCCTAACATTAGTTATATATATTACAGTTTTATTAATAACAAACAAATTTTCTTCATTAATAATTACAGAAAGTCAAAAAATTGAAACAATCTGAACAATCATCCCCAGAATCATCCTACTTTTCCTCGCACTACCATCTTTAAAATTACTTTATTTACTAGATGAATCTATTAATCCACTTCTTACAATTAAAGCACTAGGACACCAATGATATTGAAGATATGAATATTCAGATTTTATAAATATTGAATTTGATTCATATATAATTCCTTTAAATGAACTAAATGAAGGTTCATTCCGACTTCTAGAAACAGACCATCATCTAATTATTCCAATAAAAACAAATACTCGAATAATTATTTCATCCGCAGATGTTATTCATTCCTGAACTGTACCCTCTTTAGGTATTAAAGTAGATGCTATCCCAGGTCGACTAAATCAATTAAACCTTTATTCCAATCGACCTGGATTATATTATGGACAATGCTCTGAAATTTGCGGAGCAAACCACTCATTTATACCAATTACACTCGAAATCGTAAACATAAACACTTTTAATAACTGACTATTAAATATAAATACATAAAAAGTTAGTTAATAAAATAACATAAATTTGTCAAATTTAAATTACTATTTTTATAGTACTTTTTATATGCCACAACTTTCCCCTTTAAATTGAATTATACTTTTTTTTCTCTTTTGATTTTTACTTCTCCTTAACTCATCTATCATATGATGAAATAATAAAAATAAATATCATTTAATAGACCAAAAAAAAATAACAAAAAAAACAAAATATAACTGATAAAATGATAGTAGATATTTTTTCTTCATTTGATGATCATAACTCAACAACATTATATCTTCATTCTCTCACATGAATCTTATCCTTATGATCTCTCTTTTTTATCAATTCTTCATTCTGAATTTTTCCTTCACTTTTCAACTCCTCTCTAATAATCCCAAAACAAATTATTAACATCCAAATTACTCGATCTTTTAGAAATAATTTAGGAGGCTTTTCACTCATCATCTCATCATTATTTTTAATAATTATTAATTTTAACCTCTTAGGCTTAATTCCTTATGTATTTAGAACTACTAGTCATTTAGCTATATCGTTCTCTCTCTCATTTCCATTATGATTAAGATTAATCATTTCATCCTATCAAAATAATAGCTATTCATCCCTCGCATCTCTTCTACCTTCAGGTACTCCTTCGTTTCTAATCCCCTTCTTACCTCTAATTGAAATTATAAGTATTAGAGTTCAACCTTTAACTTTAGCAATTCGAATCGCAGCAAACATTAGAGCTGGACATATTATCTTAACCCTAATCGGTGACTTCTTATCATTTTCATTAATTAATACTTCTATTATCTCAACATCAATTGTTTTAATAGTACAAATTGGTTATTTTATCTTTGAAATTGGTATTGCTATTATTCAAGGTTATATTTTCTCTTTATTAATTACTTTATACTCTGATAATCACCAATTGATAAATCTAAAAAACATTTATTCTCACTTAAAGATAATACTACCACCTTAACACCTTCAACGTCATGCTCTTTCAATTAAGCTATTTAAGTAAATCATAAAAATAATATAAATAATAATAATTATATTAATATTAAATAAAACAATCATCCACCATTCCATTATATATATAACTTTTTTAATAATTATAAGTATTCCCTGACCTCCTAATATTTCTAATCATCCTATATCCACCAACTTTAAATTTATATTAGTAATATTCTTTATTATTAATATAAATGGATATCCCCTTAAAGAAGATATAAACCACATTTTACTATTACACCAATATATTAATCTATAATTAATTTTTAATAATTTACCACCTCATAATCTAAAAGATAATATTAATCTAAATAACAATAATATTACTACCAACATTTTATATAATAAAGGTAAAACAATCACTTCATTAAAATGAATAACAATATTTTGTAATATAAATCCCCCAAATAAAGCACCTATACACAAAACCACCATTGATACAATAATATATAAATTATCATCCTCCATATTTTCATATACACCTCTTTTTACATCCCCTCATACTACATACATAGATATACGTAATGAATACAATATAGTTAAACATACCCCAAATAACCCAAATAAACTAATCAACATATTAATATCTCTACTTAATAAAATTTCAATAATTAAATCTTTCGAATAAAATCCAGCTAAAAACGGAAACCCACATAACGCCATATTCGAGATATTAAGAATAATTCTAGTAAAAGGTAAATTATATCTAACTCCCTTAATATCTCGAATATCCTGAGCACCACAATAACAATGAATAATATTACCTCCACATAAAAACAACAAAGCCTTAAACATAGCATGAGTATATAAATGAAATAAAGCTAATATAGGTATCTTTATTCCCAAAGACATTATTATAACCCCTAATTGTCTTAAAGTCGATAAAGCAATAATTTTTTTTATATCGTATTCATAAATAGCACAAACCCCCGATATAAAAGTAGTTATAATTGAAATAAACACTATAAAGTTACAAAAATAATTTACTTCAACTAAATAATTATAAAACCGAATTAATAAATATACCCCCGCTGTAACTAAAGTAGATGAATGTACTAAAGCTGAAACTGGAGTTGGTGCTGCTATAGCAGCAGGTAATCAACTTCTAAAAGGAATCTGAGCCCTCTTAGTTATTCCAGCAATAACCACAAAAATTATACAAATATCAATAAATCAAAAATATCAAATACATAAATAATTTCAATGTCCCAATAATGACATAATCCTAATTCCAGCCAAAATAAAACAATCTCCGATCCGATTTATTAATACTGTTAATATACCTGCACTTAGTGATTTATTATTTTGATAATAAATTACTAAACAAAACGATACTAAACCTAATCCATCTCATCCTAAAATTAAACTAACAAACCTAGGAATAAAAATCAAAAAATTTATAGATAAAACAAATAACATCAATACCATTATAAAACGCTTAACATTAACATCTCCACTTATATACCTAACTCTAAAAATACATACTGATCTAGAAATCAAACAAACTAATCTACTAAAACTACAACTAACTCAATCAAATAAAACATCTAATTCAACAAACAACCTTATTACATTAAAAATTTCCCACGAAATAATATAACAATAATTATTTAAAATTAAATATATAAATATAATTATAAATATAAAAGAGACTGATATTAACACAACACTAAAAAAAATTTCCAACTTTAATTTATTCATAGTAAAATAAATTAACTTTTTCTCTAAGCCCACAACCTAGTATTTTCACATAAACTAATTTTACTAATAATTAAAAATCAATACCTCTAATATATCCAATATTCAAAATAAATATTAATAAAGGAATAATATGTAATACTAACAATAAATTTTCATTCCTTTTATTAACATTTAAAACTTTTATAAATCTTATCATCTGACCATGATCTACCGTAACATAAAAAACCAAATTATATAATCCTCCCATAAATACTATTATTAACACAAAAAATAATAAATATAATCTATATATATATATAGAAATATATAACATAATTTCACTAACCAAATTGATAAATGGAGGAGCTCCTATATTACAAATACATAATAAAAACATTAATAAACTCATCATAGGATTATAATTAATTATTCCTCCACATAAAAATAATCTTCGTCTATTAATCTTTTCATAAATTAAGTTTCCTAAACAAAATAAACCCGAAGAACATAATCCATGACAAACTATCATCAAAATAGCCCCCTCTCAACCAATAATAAACCCTCTAATTATCCCCGCTAATATTACCCCCATATGACCAATAGAAGAATAAGCAATCAATCTTTTTATATCCCTCTGACCAACACAAATAACAGAAGTTAATAAACCTCCCCATAAACAAATAACAACCAATAATACTATATGACTACCACCTAAAAACTTAAATAACCCCATAAATCGTATAATTCCATACCCACCTAATTTCAATAATACACTTGCCAAAATTATAGACCCAGAAATAGGAGCCTCTACATGAGCTTTAGGTAATCACAAATGAAAAAAATAAATTGGTAATTTTACCAAAAAAGCTAATAATAAACCAATAACTCAATATAACCTAATATCATTAATAAACAACAATTTAATTAAATCTATTCTATATGATCCTTCTTGATATCCCCACAATAATAAACACAATAATAAAGGTAAAGAAGCACTTACTGTATATAATATTATATATATCCCAGCTTGTAAACGCTCAGGTTGATAGCCCCAACTTAAAATCAACAACAATGTAGGAATTAATGAAACCTCGAAAAATAAATAAAATATAATTAAATTTTCTACCAAAAAAAACACAATTACTACAAAACATAGTAATAATACACAAAAAGAAAAAAATCTCACCTTATTATTAATCCTTTTTACTGATTTATAACTAGATAATAATATTAAACTACTTGTTCAAAATCTTAATAATACCAAAATCATCGATACCTTATCTAAAGAAAAATAAAACTCCCTCACCCCCCTACAATCAATATTTAAATATTTTAATCTCATAAAACTAAAAATTAATATAAACCATAAACGCAACTCTCACTTCAACCAAAAATTCAACAACAATAATATAATAATTCCTATTAATATTCCTATAATTTATAAACTCTTAAACTCATTACGTAATCATTACCATGTAAACGAATAAAACTAACTAATAAAGATAACCCTAAAGAAGCCTCACAAACTCCAAAAACAACGACAATAATAACCAAATACAAATTCAATCTTACTACACCCACAGAAAAAAAAAATATAGAAATTACTCTTAATGTCAACACCTCAAAACCTAATAAGATATTCAAAATATGTTTCCATTGAAATAATAAAACAAATAAACCACATATATATATATATATTCCTAACAATAAACAATTATTTATAATCATACACGTTATAATAGTTTATATAAAACATTGGTCTTGTAAACCAAAATTAAATATTTTATTTTTATAACTATTCTTTTAAAAGGTTATAAGTGAATCGAACACTTATAAAAGGTTTTCAAAACCTATATTTATCCAATATAACCTAATAATCTAATATATATATTCATAATATATCTAAAATAGGTCGAATTAAAAAACAAGTAAAATATAAAACCCTAAAAATACGACCAATTATTTCATATGGATATTCTACTGGACAACTCCCAATCCATGTTAAAATAAAAAATACACCAATTAAAAATCAAAAACAAAACTGTCCTAAAAAATTATAACACAAACCTATACATCCTCTAACATGTAAAAATGGACAAATAAACAAAACAACAATAGATATTCCTAAACTAACTACTCCCCCTAATTTATTAGGAATTGAACGCAGAATAGCATAAGCAAACAAAAAATATCACTCAGGCTTAATATGAATAGGAGTAACTAAAGGATTCGCAGGAATAAAATTCTCAGCATCTCCCAATATATTAGGAAATAATAAACTTAACTCAACTAACGCAAATAATATTACAAGAAATCCCAAAATATCTTTATATGTATGATAATGATGAAAAGGAATCTTATCTAAATCTCTATTTAATCCTAATGGATTATTTGAACCCCCTTCATGTAAAAACAAAAAATGTAAAATAACCAACCCCACAATAATAAAAGGAAACAAAAAATGAAAACAAAAAAATCGACTCAAAGTAGCATTATCAACAGAAAATCCTCCTCAAATTCAATATACTAAAACCTCCCCAATATATGGAACAACAGATACTAAATTAGTAATTACTGTCGCCCCCCAAAATGATATCTGACCTCAAGGTAAAACATACCCTACAAACCCAGTTAATATAACCAAAATATATAATAATACCCCAATATTTCAAGTATAAATACTTATATAAGAACCATAATATAAACCACGACCAATATGTATATATAAACAAATAAAAAAAAAAGATGCCCCATTAGCATGAATATAACGCAATACTCACCCATAATTAACATCTCGTATAATATGGATTACAGAATCAAAAGAATACTCAATACATGATGTATAATGTATAGCAAGAAAAATACCCCTCATCAATTGAATAACTAAACACAAACCTAATAAAGAACCAAAATTTCACCAAATAAACAAATTAACAGGTGATGGTAAATCAACTAATGCTCTATTTACAATCTGCAAAACAGGATGAGTTTTTCGTAATGAACTAAGCATATTTATATTTAAATACTCGTAACGGCCCCTCACAATAATAACAAATTTTAACAACTCTCACCAAAACTAATAACAATAATACACCTAAAAACACATAACAAAAAAAATTAAATCTTCTTATTAATAAACTTGATATACCTAATCTCAAAAATTTAACCTCCATTATCTTTATTACCCTCATATTAACATCCAAATAATAATATATAGAAATTATATTCATCAAAAAAAAAGAAAGAAATCCAACCAACATATATATAATTAATCCCTTAGAAAAAAAAATCAAATTAGGAATAAGACTAATAATATATATAAATATTACTAATAAACCACCTACATACACCAAAAATAATATATAACCATATCAAGAATAAATAAAAAAAGAAATCAAAATCCTCATAAAAATCCTAACTAATATAATTATAAATCCTAATCTCAACGGTTGAATTAAAATAATTAATAAACTAACAATAGAAAACCCTAACGAAAAATATATTATCAATACCATATCAAAAAATAAAATATCATTTTAATCTATAACTTCCAATGTTATTATTTTAATTAAACTATTTTTTGGATTTATAAATAAAACATTATTTTACTAAACACTCCAACAAAGATTAAAATTATTAATACACATGGTAAATACCTCTTCCAAATTAGATATATCAATAAATCATAACGATATCGAGGATAACTCGCACGAACTCAAATAAATAAAAATCTTAACAATCCTACAATTAATGATATAGAAAACCCAATAGAAACGCTTAAAAATCCTCCTCCAAAAAATAACACTCCACATAAAAACCTCATAAATAAAATATTACTATACTCAGCTATAAATAGCAAAGCAAATCCTACTCCTCCATACTCAACATTAAAACCTGAAACTAACTCTGACTCCCCTTCAGCAAAATCAAAAGGAGCTCGATGAGTCTCCGCAATTATCGACACAACCCACATTATAAATATAAAAAAATTAACAAAAAAAATTCAACAAATATACTGATATTTTAATAAATTTACTAAACTAATACTTCCCACCAACAACAAACAACTCATTAAAATTAAAGATATCCTAACCTCATAAGAAATTCTTTGAGCAACTGCACGCACAGACCCTAATAAAGCATACTTAGAATTGGAAAATCAACCGGCACCCATAACACAATAAACACCAATACTAGAAATACATAAAAACATCATCATACTTATCCCCCCCATCCTTACAAAAAAATATCCATTATATAATATTCACAAAAATAAAGCAAAAAATAAACTTAAAAATGGACAAACTAAAAAGGGAAAATAATTAACTAAGGTAGGCTTAATATACTCTTTTCTAAATAATTTAATTGCATCTGATAAAGGTTGAGGTAATCCTATTAAACCTACTTTATTAGGACCTTTACGTAACTGAAAATATCTTAATCCTTTTCGCTCCAATAATGTAAAAAAAGCAACCGCCAATAATGCAGAAATACATGCAACCACATACGAAACCAATTCAACAAACATTATTAAGAGAAAATAATAAAAATTTCCATAATAGGATCTTAAATCCTACACACTAATCTGCCATCTTAATATAAAGTAAAAGTTATACTTTTATAAAATAATCCTAAATTATTCACATATTTCTGCCAACTTTATCCAATATTTATAAAATTAATTAAAAACAATTAATCATAATCAATCCTTTCGTACTAAATCAAATAAAAAAATAATTTAAAAGATAAAAACCAACCTGGTTTTCACCGGTTTGAACTCAGATCATGTAAAATTTTAAAAATCGAACAGATTTACCTAATAAAGCCTCTACACCTTAAGGTCAATTTTAATCCAACATCGAGGTCGCAATCTCTTTTTTCAATATGAACTCTCAAAAAAAATTACGCTGTTATCCCTATGGTAACTTATCTTCTAAGCAAAAAACTTGGTTTATTCTTCAACTAAATTTAAAATTAAGGAAGTTAATAAAACACTTTAAATTAATTTTTATTCCTTGATCACCCCAACCAAAGTTATTTACAAATAAATCATATATATATATATATATATATCTATATAATAACAAAAGCTCAATAGGGTCTTTTCGTCCCTTTAAATAATTAAAGCTTTTTCACTATAAAAATTAATTTCTAATAAATAAAATAGAGACAGTTAAATTCTCGTCAAACCATTCATTCTAGCCCCAATTTATAGAGCAAATTATTATGCTACCTTAGTACAGTTATAATACCGCAGCTGTTAAATATTAATCACCGAGCAGGCCCAACTCTTCATTAAAAAAACTCAAAGAGACATGTTTTTGATAAACAGGCGAAATTTATCCTTGCCAAATTCCTTTAATTTACTTTAATATATAAACCTATATTTATATTAATTAACTTTAAATTCAAATACTAAAAATAAAACTAATTATATATACCATCCAAAAATACTCATTCTAACATTATATTTCACTTTTTATAATTAAAAGATATTTATCCAACTGCTATAAAGAAAATTTAATAATATAAATAACATTAAAAATAACAATAAAGAAAAAATATTAATTCAACTTCAATTAATCATCTTATTATATACATTCTTACAATAATATATGAAGCTTATCCCCCAATACTTAAACTAAAAAAACTACCAACCATAAATAATTTTTAACTAACACTAAAATGTAAAAATAAATAAACTAGCTATCATACAAATCGAATAGCATTTCACTACCATTTACTCTTAAAATAATAACTTTACCACGTTAACTACACATAAAATATTACTAAAACAAATAAATCTTCATATTTCGAGAAAATTATATCCATAAAATAATATTATTAAACCATTATGCAAAAGGTACAAAACTTAAATTTTACTATAACTAAATTCACAAAATTCTACATCCTTCTCAGTACATACAAATAAATATTTCTATACCCATTACTTTAAAATCAAAAACTTTTATCAATACTTCTACTCAAAATAAATATCAAAATAAAAACCCAATCTAAATCAAAAATAATTTAAATAAAATTATCCTCTCAACGTAAGTGAGACACATTACAATTATGTTAATTTTTGTATTATATACTCCTCCAGAAACAATTTCCATTACCTCTACTATGTTACGACTTATCTTATTTAAACAACAAGAGTGACGGGCGATATGTACACTTTACAAAACCACATTCAACTACACATACTAATAATCAAGTTTACTATCAAGTCCACCTTACTAACAAAATTTAATTTTCATTATCCGGATAAGTAAATAATATAAATTATAGTAGTCCATTAAACCTTCTTTATCAGCTACATTATGACTTGACATATAAATCCTAAAATTCAAAAGTCCTTTTATTCTTAAAATATAAACTGCCGACAGCAATATATAAACCGTTATATATATATATAATTCAAAAAAAAGTAAGTTTAAAATGTGGATTATCAAATTATATTAACAAACTCCCCTAACTGGATATGTAAAACCGCCAAACCTTTTAAGTTTTAAACAACAATCAATAACTAACTATCTTAGTCATTTTCATAATACTTAGGTAAACAAAATCAATTTTTACAATAAGAAATAATAGGGTATCTAATCCTAGTTTATTTTCAAAATTTCAAAGTATTAACAATAAAGAAAAACATAAACAAACAAGCTAATTCTAAAAATTTTACCAAAAAACCAACTATATAATTTTCTTTTAAAAGAAAATTGTCTTACTTTACTTTAAACCAAAAACTTTTAATCTTAATTATAAGTATAACCGCAGATGCTGGCACAAATTTATCCAATTATAATCTATAATTTCTATATAAAACTCTCATCTATTGTATAAATAAATATACTGAAATATCAATTAACATATTAAAAACCACTTAATATTAAATTAAAAGTACCCTTATAATAAATATTAAACTTTACTATAATAAATACAAAATAAATATCAACATAAAAGCGCAATATATATATATATATATATATTAAATAAACCTAACATGTATAAAATTATAATAATTAAAAACAAAACCAAAGTCAAATTAATATATATAATAAAGAGACAATACAAAATCTATTTTCGAGGTATGAACCCAATAGCTTACTTAGCTTACTTTATCAAAACAAGTTTTAACATAAACATGTATCTTTAAATTTGCAATTTAATATTTTAATTAAAATATAAAACCATGAGAAAGTAAACACTTATAAATAGATTTACAATCTACCGACTAAAAATTTCGACCACCTCACACAGAATTTAAATATAATTATCTATTTAAAGTCTTGAAAACTTTTAGTTTAATTTAACTTAAAACTCTTTACAAAAAAAGGACTTGAACCTTTTCCTTAAAGATCAAAACTTTATATGCCCATACACCAAATCATAAATAGTCTATTTCATTTAAATAAATTTAAACCAATTGTTTGGAAAACAATCATACTTCTTATACTAATAAAACCGAATACTTTTGATAATATACATAATAATTATTATTCCTAAAAATTGAAAATCTTTCGTGCAAATTACACCACAAAAATATTAAGATATGTATATAATATACAAGTTGTATAACTCAATATTCTAAAAAACTATATTCCAATAACAAGATATTTATATAATTTATTACAAAACACAAATAGAATTTATAAAACATAATTACAAAATAAATCTATACTAATCATTTTTATACTCAAACACAAATAGAATTTATAAAACATAATTACAAAATAAATCTATACTAATCATTTTTATACTCAAACACAATATAATTTATATACCATTAAGAAACTTAATTATTTCTGTGATATTTATATAATATTTATATACTACATATAAACAAACAAAGAATTAAGTATATTTATCCTGAGTTACATCCAAGTATAAAAATCAACCACCACAGACCCCAATTATCAATTTATAAAATACATAAATATAAATTTACATATTATTTATAACTTTTATTTACAAAAATCGTTAATTTAATAAAAATATTAAAAATATATAGAATATTTTAAAGATGCTTATCTCACTTTTAAAACATCAATTTTTTCAAAACCAACGAAGATTTCATGTAATTGTATTAATATATAAATTATTGTATATACTATATACATAAAACTAACATTTTTTAAAACACCCTCACCCCCCTCTTTTCTCTTGACAAAAATTGGCCCTTTTTGGATCATACATCTAAATTTGTCCAATTTTTGTCAATATATTAAACTTCTTTTAATAAATATTATTATTATTT